TTCGCTTAGCTACAGTAAGACTACGGATAGCTCTCCTCGTTGAAATAGATAGGTTCGAGCTCCCCCCTCCCGGGGATCCCTCACTAGGGTACGTATCTTTATTTTTCCAGAGTGCCTGGTCCCTTTTCCCTGCTTCTCTCTATCTCTCCTTAGCTCTTCGATAGCATCCATACTGGCTTAGTTAGCTACATGACTCAGGAGGATAGTGCGGCTACCCTTACGCGAGCTTCTCGAGCTATAGTCAGAAGCTCTCCGTCGCTGCGCTATGAGAAGAGATCCCTAGGAGTTCTTCTCTTTACCTTCGTCGGATCTATTATTCTAATTTCGATTTCTATACCAGTAAATGGGCTTGCTTGCTGGGGGGTGCTAACCACCCAAACCCACCTAGTTAGCTACTACCGATTAGTCATATTATCTATTCTTATCTGTCTTTGCTTGATATAACCAGAAAACTCAAAAGAAAGAAGCGTCAGAGGCCTTTTTCCTCTCCCAGTACATTAAGGAAGTTAAGCTGACAAGCAAGGATTAGCAGATGCAGACGATCCCCGAAGGCTTCCGTCAAGTCAGGAATAGAGTCCGGGCGCCGTGGCTAGAAGATCGTCATTGTACACGCCGTCGTCACAGTCCTCTTTTTTCGGCGGGAGGGAAGTTTCACCTCGGCTAGTTAAACGGTGAGCCATCACCTCGCCAGGAAAGACTTCAGGCTTTCTCGAGACCAAAATAGGTCAGTGCCTAAAATGACGGGGGAGGGTACATCACTTTACGCCCTTTGCGCGGAAAGAGAGAGAACTGTAAAATAGCTCCATGCCGGAAAGGTTGGATGCAGGAATTGTCCCTTAAGCAACTGACGTAAGCGGATGCAGTGAAGGCTCGTGAAATGGGGTGTCAGGGGGTGTCCCCATTCCGTGTGTCAACGGGCTTCTATCCGTCGATGAGGAAGGTGTAATAAACTTCTTCGATAAAGAGGAATCAGTAAAGAAAGAGAAAATGGATTCCGGAGGACGACGGAGATGAATTCGTCGAGCTTTGTGCGGGACACTAAACTATGAAAGCAGGATTTCTCTCCCGACGAAATGAAGTCTTCCTTTCCGGGTGAAGGTTTTTCAAGATAATTTAGGCAACATAAGGAGAGAAATTCACTGGAAAAGTGACGCCCCCGGGGGATACAGGGAGGGACGGTGAAAGAACCTGTACGGGAAAAAACCTTTAGGAGGGAATGCTAAAGTGGGGGAGGTTTTCTCTTTGCAGGGGATGGGAAAGCAGCACCGTCAAAGCACTTCCAGTAAACTGACGGAAGTGTGCTTTACCCTTATGACGAGCTATTCGAACTATGCTCATCCGAGACAAGCCTGCTCAGCCAATTCTTTCTCCTTTTCCGAGGAAGCATGGTCGCCAAAGACTGTCGACCACTTTCTGATCGCTGGTCAATGAAAACCCTAGATCCGTCAGCTCGGTACTTTTCTGGCTGGTGTCCCCACAGTGCCCCCTCCATGCTCTTTGCGTCGGAGGTTGGATGGGGAAGCACAAATTCCGACTGTCTCTGAGCAGCGAAACCTACGACTGAGGGTCTTTGACGTTTGGTAGCATACGACGATGAAAAGAGAGTCGTTTTGATGCTTAAAGAGAGGCAAGGGCCTAGCGAGCAGTCGGGATAGATCCGAGCTACTCATACGCTGTCTGAGTTCCCGCTCGTCGGTGCAATAAAAGCTGTTCGGGCTCTTTCACTCCTAAATTGACGGCAGTGAGCTTGCTTTGCCAAAGAATATGTCGTCACGCGGTTACTCCGATTAAACCACGGGGAAGGGAAGGTGCGAAGCCTGATTGACCTGACGAAATATTGCCATATTGCCCTTTCTCAAGATGAGACAGTTGGGATGGAACGTCGAACGGGGTTCATTTGCAAAAGTTGGAGAATCCAACCTGCTGCTGTGGGAATAGTGCCTCACGTCGACTTTTTGCCGTTGAATCCCGAAGAAAGAATAAAATGGACAAAATTCCTTTTGACGGAAAGAATCCATAGGAGAAGATAGCCACACCGACGCACAGAGAATAGGGGGCTGCATTGGAGACGAAGAAGGGCAGAAACGTCACATACTTCTTTCCAGCTCTTCTATTCCGCGCGTAGTGGGAATAGCCCCTTCCATTGCCTGAAAGCCAATAGACGAGTGCCTCACGTTCCACTGAACGCTGGGGAAGGAAGTGACATAGTTTTTTTACGAGGGGGAGGGGTATGCGTCGGAATATCTGATTGGCTTGACGCATCCTCTCTTTCTTTCTTTTTATCCCCTCCAGACGAAGATTTTCCGACATTTCCATAGTGAGGGCCCTTTCGCCTATTTCAACATAATCAGATTTTCAACTCCCGCACAAGAGCATTCCGGATGGAGACGAGTCTCAACAAGCAGGGCAGGAGAGATTACCTGCTCCGATAACAACTGAAACTTTTCCTATTCCTGTAGCCAGGAGGAATGCAAAGATGCCCCGTTCACGTCGAATAGGAACTGGAAAGGCTTGACGATACGACTCCGAATGACGCAGTACTTTCGGTACTTCGGACCCGTCGCTTTGGGCGATCTCACTGCCCGAGAAGATCATCTGCAATGACATTTGAATAATCCGACGGGCAACTACTGGCTCTGACGCCGGTATGCTGTTGAATAACCAACCGGTGCCAGTCTTTTCTGTTACAGTAAGAGCTGTTGAGTAAATAGAAGCTCTGGTCCTATCCGCTGCTGGTGGTGAAGTCAGTGAATCAGTCCCAAAGCTTTCTTCCTTCGACAGAAGAAGTTTTGTCATTACGAACTGACGACCGAAGGCAGGTGCAGTGGAGAGAGCAATGTGCGGGTTGGGCTTTTTCGACGGATTGCGACGCTCCGACGCATAGCTTCTCGCAGGGATAGAATATGAGAATAGGGCCGTCTGTTGCCACGCCAGCATATGCTAGGCAGTCTCCGATTGAGCAGTATAGACGGTTACTTTCGTCGGCACCGGGGATTGCCATTTACATTTAACTCCTTTTGGTAAGGCAAGGCAACCCTTTCTCACGATTAGGACCGCTTCGTCGCTCTCGACAATTCAGAAAGACTTGTTGGAAATCGCCGGTTGGGTTGGTCCGACCGACGAAAGAAGAGACGTTTTCATCCCAGGTTGAGAACGTCTCTTCATTCGTGAAGTCTTCCCCTCGTTCCTTTTATCTTGGACATCTCACGTCGGTATGCCACGGGCATTCTTTTCGATCGTCGTACCCCATGTAGGCTTGCTTCGCATAGGCTACACAAGCTGCAGTGCGGTACACGGAACACCAATCGGAGATCGACGAAACATTAACTCAAATCACCCTTTTTTCGAAAAGTGTCCCCTAGTTGCTGGCTAAGAGAAGTGGCCCTGTTGAGCTTCGTCGAGCTCGACGCTTCCGCGTCGGAAGGTGTGCCCCTCACTTCTTGCCCCCATACACCTTCCACAAGTGGAAAGAAAGCCTTCGACGTTCTTTGCTTTGATTTGTCGATTGTTGGGCTTTCGTCGGAGCTCGTCCACCAACCCCGTCACGGGAATGAGTGAGTGATCCGAAAGCCCTGCAGGTAATAAAATGGCTTCCGAGGCTGAGAAAACATCCCCCCATTGTCGAATTCGCCATAGCCCGGTCCAATTTCCTCATGTTGGGATCTTCTTCCCTACGCTACGGTTGGACCAAGTCAAAAACAGGCCACTATAACGTGACGTCATCCACTTCAGCTTGCGTAGTACACTCTTCGAGATCATCCATCCACTGAGTCCAATCACTAGAGCCACCAATCCGTTCGTTGTGCCTTCGTCATTGCCTCCGACGTCACCCAACGAAAAGGCTCATTTCTGGACGTCCTAGAAAAAGAGTTCAGCCCCGACGTTCACTCTTTCGGAAGTGGCAATTGCCCCCGTATACTATGGACACGAAAGACTTCCATGCTTTGGCCACATCCTCTATTATGTAAATGAAATCCGCCTATATTCCTGTAGGAGTGTGACTTCAACTTCCGTCGGGATGGAATCCGGTAGATCTACCGAAAATCCCGACGAGTCACAAAAAGAGAGGCTTACGCACTTCACTCGCTCCTCTTTCATCCGCTGATCCGGGATCGGGCATTCCTCCCGTGAAGAGATATTTGTTCAGCTCTCGAAATAGGTACTCCTCCGTCATCAATTCCCTCTCTAGGCGAATAAATCCTTCATTTGATCTCTCATCTCTCGATTCGACAGTATGGGCTCTTATTATTCCCATAGCCCTATGTCAGTGACGGCGATGAGTGGAGCCCGTCCTCTTTCGTCATCATTTCCCCCTATTGCACCTCATATCTCTTTCTCCTATGCCGGAATTCGTAGGCGAGCGACGATGAACCGATCACTTCACCCTTCGATCAAAGGAATTGAATGAGACGGGGGCAGTCTCGATCTGGCAGAAGCACCAATAGCAGTAGCCATAGGGAGCGAGATCCCAACGTTCGTCAGCCTGATTCCGACCTCCTGTGCATGGACGCCCCGCCCCGTAACAGCCCTAGACGGCAGGATTCTCGGTTTATGCGTCTCCCGGCAGCAGACCCAGCTCTCAGATGTATCTATTGAAGCAGCACAAGCGAGATGCAGTTCCATCAATTCCGTAGACGATCGGAGGGCCTTTCTCCAGCCTTACAACTAGATTCGACGGAGTTCAACCCGGAGAAGGCTCCGCCTCTCCTTTCCGTTGATTCTGCCATTGCTCCATGTTACTCCGCGCATGCGGAATCGTCATAGTTGCGCCGTCGAACGGACTCCGTCGGATATGAGATGTGTTACGGATAACGACTGAGCTATTGAACAGGTACTGCATCTCGATCCGAAACAGCTACTGGAATTACTGATGCTGGTGGTGCTAGTAGCCATGATGCTAGGTAGCCGTGATCCACCAGCTCTTGCTTATGTCGGTCCCCCCATAGTTGCAGCTTTCAATCAGAAAGAAGTAGACCAACGAAAAGGATGGTGGCTATTATCGCAATGGCGGTCTGAAGGATCTAGAAATGGGGAATTCCGACCTCTTACATCTTTAGGGGACACCAGAAATGATTGAGATAATGACTACTCTATCCACGCTCTTCCGTAGGTCGAGAAAGCAACCCTAGGTAGTGGTTATCCCTGGTAGGTAGTCATTTTTCCAGTAGTACCTGTACCCTTTTAAGCCAGACATCTTCGTCGCATCTGAACTGGAAGCAGAAGTGGAAAGAACCTCTGTTCTTTCTGCAGTACCCCAATCCCGTTTTTTTCGGTAGTTGTAGCGGCGATGGAAGTCACACCAGTGCAGATCCAGTTGTTTATTACCACCTTCGTAATGCAGTTACGAGAAGTGATCGTGATTCCGTTCCGGATGTCCCTTATGCAGTGCCTGTTCATAGGTAAAGTGCTATGTGAGGACTTCGAGTTCGGAAATTTGCAGTTTTTAAGTCGACGCTCCGTCAAAGCCGGAAGTAGAGCTAGTTGTTTCGACGCGACGTCCAGTCAGTCTAGTGAAAGCGGAAAGCTCATAGTGAGAAAAGACACTCTTTCTGTTTCGATCCGGCCAGAGAGATCACTTTCCGTTGCATAAGGGATAGTGACAGTCGGAAGGCAGTGACGGTGGTAGAGAGAGAAAGTCAGTGTTGCAGGGAAATGTGGCTGGACTCAGAAAGAAAGGAGGAATCGAGATTTCAGGCTTGTAGAAAGAATCACTCACCTCACGAGGACGTTGGCCGGGTGGAATCTAAGAGAAATTCTAATCAAATACGAACGTATTCTCCAAAGAAATTCCCAGGGAATCTCCGCAAGAACTAGTCGGGCGCCTTCTCCTTCTAGGATCGACGATTCAGTGTCAAGATGAAGGGCGGTATCACATTCACTTGCTTGCCACCCCTTTTATCCTTTCTCCCCCCTCCGGTCGCCTCTTCCCCTTTTTTGCTTTCTCACATTGACTTCTTTCTGCTTTTTCACTTCTTTTCCTTTGATCCAGCTGTATTCTCCGTCTCCGCTGATGATTCCTTTTTTTCCGACGTGTGTCCGATTGGTATCACTCGCATATTTTCTTTTATTTGTAGCGGCCATGTGGCATAGTCCATCTTTTCCTTATCCTTTTCCCTCAAAATATATACTTGCCTTTGTACTGATTTGAATATAGGTAGGAAGGCGTCAGTGGAAGGGCGGCACCCTCTTCAGAGGTGCCCGAGGGGCACGGTCTCTGTCTTTGACTTGGCCTTCGGCCGTCGAGAACACAATGATTTCGGACTTTATCTTTTCCGAGCCTTCCCCGGCGCGTATTGCTTTCTTGTCTTTTCTGGCTTGAGGTCTATATAGACGATCTGACTCTTTGTCAATTCCGAGTAAGAATTCTCCTAGACGTTTGTGATAGCGGTTAGTGGAACGTGCAAGATAGGGCCAGCTAGGAGCTCCGCTTTACTTTACGAAGCTTCTCCCTTCTCCGCTGGAAGCTTTTTGGCCTACTCTTGTATCCTTTCCTTACCCTTACGGAAAAGCAGAGATTCTACGACGACCGTCCGCCCGAAAAGGACTCTCTTCGACGAGCCTACATCTCGGTACAGCGCTTGACGCAAAGAGTGTATTCTTCGACCTGAACTCGAGTGCCGTCAGGGCTATTACCCGAAACAGAAAGAAGAGAAAGATTGACTTTCCTTAATCATTGCAAAGGCAAACCGTAAGATTCAAGATAAGTTGTGATCTCAACAGCGGAAAGCAGAATTCTATTGTTTGGAAAAGCCCCTTTACTCCACTGAATCCACTTTCTCTGGCATAGCTGCAATCTCTGAACTAGTTGGTGACTGAAAGAGCCCTGAGCTGGCTGCTGCCAACTATCTTCTATAACCTTTGCACAATCTTCATCATCTACCCACATACTCTCGACATTTGACAGGCAACAGATGATGAAGCATTAGAATTCTCCGGAGTGAACATACCGGATGAAGAAGACTGAGAGGACACAGTACCACGGTTCTGATTGGGAGTAGTAGATGAATTTACCGTGCCTTGAGAGTACTGCTGCTGTTGCTGTGAATAACCAGACCGAGAACCCCAATTGTTTCTGTTTCGGTTTTGCTGTGAATAACCGGAATTGGTTCCACCACGGCCGCCATTGCGACCACCTCCACGGCCATCATGTCTGCCATTTCTGTTACGATTGTGCCAGCAGAGGAAGCCACGGCCTGATCAGAATTCGAAGCATTCTGAATGTCTTTCGCTGCTCTTGATGCAGCAATTTAGCCCTCAACTGCGCAAAGGATGGAAGTTCTTTCATATTGGTAATGGTCGTGACAAAGGCCTCATATTCGACGAGGCAACCCATGCAAGGGGACCGATAGGGACAAATCTTTGTTTGAAATTGGCGAGTTAATTGCAGTCAAGGAATCAACAATTTCCTTCAACTCGCGGAGATAAACCACCACGGTTTGCCTTTGCGATGATTAAGCAAGGCAAATTTGAGCTGCCCTGATTCGATCAATAATGGGCAGTAGATTGATCAACAAAGCGTTGTTCGAGAGCCAACCATACCTCGACGTCTGCAAGTCATAGACCTCAATGACGAAAGTCCGTCGGTGAGTGTGGCGTTGAGCCGACGAACGCACACTCTGATCAGTCTTGACCCAGGCAGAATAACCCGGATTAGGAATTGTGCGACCCTCAGCATCACATAAATATTGCACTGGACATGGAAAACTGCCATCCACTCTACTATGAGAGTTTTGATTTTCGTATATGTCTTCTGGTCGTTGCTGTTTTCTCTTCGTCTCCCGACGGTTCTCCGTGCTCACCCGTCACGGCTCTTCCCTCTTCTTCGCCCTCTGCGCTCTCGTGTCCATAATATGGCTGAATTCTGAAAGGATTGGGAACTACATCGACGTTGGCACAGACAGCAGCGATGCCTTTGGATAGTAGAGGAGGGAGCGGAAACATGATAGACTTTCCGTTTAGGGTGACACATTACCTCCATCTACAAATAAAATACGATTTGAATAGCGGAAAACCTCGGGACTCTTCTGCGGCCATAGGATAACTTCGATCAAGCATAGGAACTGTCTTAGGAAAGCTAGCCTTAGCAAAAAAAAGAAAGGAAGACAACAACCCGTAGCGCCCTCGTCGCGGCTTCCGCAGCCATTGACATTGACGATGTGATGTATTGAAGACTAAGCGAGCCAGCCTAGAACGGAGCACATGCTACTTTTCTTCGAAATCGCGAACACCTTACCTTTCTTCTTAGTCTGATCCGGACACTCCAGACCTCGGTTCGTCGGCTTTGATCCGATTCCGAAGCTCGTTTACTCACTAGCCGATGTCATTTTCAATTGACGTCAGTTAGAAAAGTATGGAGATACCGTATCGCCTTAAACAAGCGACAGGAAATGGAGCTTACCGCGCTGAGGAGGCCTCTTCCCTCCGTTGGGACGAGCTGGTCAAGATGTGGTGTCTAGTCACTCACATTGGTGAGGGCTGCCCTATGCCACCTGTCTTTACCCTGGTACTACTGCTTTAGCAAAGCGGAAGGTAGGTCAAAGAGGTCTGGGACCATCCTTCTTTTCATAGGCTGGAGAAACCCGTCGCATTTACATAACTATGCCCTGTCAGTTGCATGTTCAACCTGACGCAAGACCCTACTCGCTGCTTTATCCATCATCCGAGATTTTCCACATCCACAAAAAATCGGATGAAAGCCTGATACTTCTCACCTACTCAAATGAGATTGAAAACTAACATAGAGTAGAATCGGAAATTCGAAGAGCGCAGAAGGTGACGTTCGGTGGTAAGATCTGAAGGGTAGATTTACGGGTAACCTCAGAGGATGAGGAAAGAAGAGCTGGTGTGGCGCGTCAAAGGACCTCACGCAATGCCGCGCGCAAGGAAGGGTGGCGAGCCCCAGCAGACGTCTTCGATGAAAGGGAGGAAGACCAGAAAAATTTTTGAGAAGTAGATCTATATCAGAAACTGGTGTACCAACTGAGTTGAGAGAATCCGCGATGGTTTTCAGACGGTGGACGTCGACGGTTCTTCAATTGGATCCTGACGTTCGAAGAGTGCGTCTTGGTCATGAAATGCACTTTTCCATGAGAAGCCAGGCTTCACGAGCTGTGATAGGGTTATTTAAAATGAAGACTGTTGGAATATATATTTCTTTCCCCTATCTCTAGACGGGGTTCGACTCAATATTCGTCGAAGGAATCCTTTAGCTACTAATCTCGCTTTGTATCTCTCTACCGAGCCATCTGCTTTATGTAAATCCACTTGCAGCCAATGGCTTGTTTCCCTGCTGGCAATGAGACTGACGTCTTATTCTTTTTTTCCTGGGCATTTTTTTTTTTCCTGTATAGCATCTCTCCAGCAAGAATGATTGGAGGCTTCAGCAAATGATTCAGGTTCATGAGACGATTGAACTGACATGAGGTAAGCTCGATCTTTTGGGGAAAACGATTCATAAGATAAGATAAAAATCCTTCGACGAGGATAAGAAACGTCGAGAGGATCGACGAACCTGAGAGAGGGATCCAGAATCTGAGGAAGCGACTGGAAGGGAAGCAACTGGGCTAGACTGCTGATCTTCTGGAGTAGTCTGACCCTGGGAAACATCCCGTAATCGCCGCCGAGAAGAAACATGCTGTGCCGGGCGACTGGAATCCTTTGAGATCAGCTGAACAGGCTGACAATCGGCAGAAGATGCTGAGCAAAGCTGCTGGCTTGAAGAGTGAGGCTGATCCGTAACATCAACTGCAGAAGAATGAGGTTAGAGTTGATGAACAGGAGAAGGCCGCAATACATCTCCATCATCATTCTCCCCCGGGGCTGATTAATTAGGTTAAGGAAAATATGAGGCGACCCCATTAAAGAGAACATTCGACGGATACATCGAGTCTCATGGATTTCACGTCATAGCATCTATACCCGGACTGAGCATATCCGACGAAAGGGTTGCCTTGGGGACAATTTCTCTCTTAACTGCGCAGGAATATGAACAAAACACGTGCATCCAAACACTCGAAAATGCCTATAGTACTGCCCCAGTAAGAAGTTCGTGAGGCGGGATTCAGCTTCTTCCCTCTCTCTTCCCCCAAAAAAGGAGAGAGATGCCCCGTCCCTTCTTTATGCACATCCATATACATAGCCAGACACAAAGGTGTACAATCCGGTCAAAATCTGCGGTTCTTTAAGTTCATTCACTGTAGGTTCTCTTACTTGCTCTAGTGGCTGGCAAAGGCCAACCGAGAGGGGAGAACGAATGGCTCAGGAATCGACCGGTTCCGAGCAGACTCGTGGAGCTGCAGTTTGGATTATCGTAGAATAAGAGGAGCCATATGAGGAAATGACTTCACTTAAAAGACAGATGCCGCCGCTGCGAGGCGAGGGAGCAACGTCGTCTGGTCTTGCGGTGCACTCATTCCCGTTACGAGAATGAAATGACGCCCCAGCTTGACTCGAGACCAAGACTCCGTCACAACTCGCACCAATAGCGGCACTGAGCGGTCGGAGATTGATTGAAAAGGCAGCCCCCCCTAGCCGCCTACCTGCTCGTGTTCGTAGCTCGATCGGAGGTCAAGACTTTGGTCCGGCGGAAAAACAGAAGTCGTCCGTATCAAGTGATACGTGAATTGCTCAGTAGTGCTTCGCCACTACCGTAGCTGGCGGAAATAGCTTAATGGTAGAGCATAGCCTTGCCAAGGCTGAGGTTGAGGGTTCGACGTCCCTCCTTCCGCTCCTGGCTTCGTCGTTTAGTGGGGAAGAGTGGAGTGCATAAGCCCCGTCTAGAGAGAGGGGTGAGCAGCAAGCAGCCCCTTGTATAGGGTTCCAAACCTATCGTCACTAATAACATAGAAAGGGGCAAGCCAAAACCTACTCCGGAAAAGTTGCTGGCTTTTCATCAGCCGTTGCGCGCTTCTGTTTTTCAGCAGGCTTCTTCAAATATCCCATAAATGAAGTAGGGGCTAGGAATATGACGTATAAGTAGCTAGCTAGCGCGCTAGCGTTTTCCCTTACGGGGAAAGGGGCTGCTAGTTGTAGCGCGCAGTGTACTAGTGAATAGGAAAGGCGAATTGAGATTACTAATGACGGATGGAGGTTGAGGATAGAACATGTTCGGTGCCTCGCCCTTGTCTCCTTCGCCGGAGACTGCAAATGATGGGAATCCTATCTACCGACGAAGAGGCATAAGCATCGCCTCTCGATCCAATCCGTCTTCCCTGGCCTCCCCAACACACTCTGGATACGAAAGAAACCTCCCGCCATAGAGAAGAGATCTAAAGTCTGGGTCCCCTCGATCACCCTCCCGTCGAACCTGAACAGGTCGAGAGAGATGAACCCGCACCACATTTTATAACCTTCGAACCGAAACCCCCAACTAGAGATGGAATTCGACGAACCTAAACAACTCAGTTGAGAGCTCCGTGACTGGTTCGACGGGAAGGTCCACCAATGATTGATAGGCCATTCCCCCCCTATCCGTCTCTTGATCCCTCATTCCACTAATCCGTTGTTACTGATTCATTCGACGGCATAGACTCCCCATTTCTTTGTCTTCTCCGCGCAGGTGTTCGTCAACGATGAAAGCCGCTGAACGTCAAGACTCGAGTTGAGAAAGAGGGCTAGGCCCCCGGGAGGGCTTTCAGGGACTGGGGAGGGTGGATTATAGATCCCGGGGCAAATCGAAGGTTTTTCCATTGGGATTGGGCATGGACGAGCCTCGACTGGGCCAGCATTGATGAAAAAATGAAAAAAGAAAAACTTCTCCCATCGCATCATTAACCGGTGTAGGATTAAAGATCAGGTCCAGGATTCGAGTCAAATCGACCTTCCCTCTCATCTCAGGGTGAGGCAAGGAATTCAATCAAATCTTTTATGCCAGCCCAAACAAAACGAATTACTATCTTTGGAAAGGAAGGAATGCAGGGAACAACTCTTTCCTTTCCGCTGGTTCGTCGAAAGCTATCAATCCCCGCTTCTCCCCCCCTCTCGCATCGGTTCTGCATCAGATGATGAGCCCATGCGCAAACTTTTTCTTTTATTGGCCCCCGATAGGTAGGCTAGTAGATTGAGTCGAAAGCCTACCAACGCATAGACGGTTCCGATTCGAGCGAGAGCCCAAACGGGGGAGGCGAGAACATCGTCGATCGAAAGCTCCACTGTTCTGAATAGTGAGAAAGACTTTTCAAAATTCGATCAAATCGATCGAGAATATCATCATCTTTCCGGTGGGCCAACCGACCGACCGAGTTGGGATGGGCGTCCATGTCACAGAACCTTTCTCTAGCCGACGAATCCCATTATTGACCGAATCGGGGAATTCATTGGCAAATGAAAAATCTACCGTTTTAACACTCAGAAAAACCTAGAAAAGAGGAAGAGTCACTAAGACAATATCCCGGTAAGCAAGCGACGAAGGAGAGGCTAGAAAAGGCGAGGCAAGGGGCTCTCCATCTCTAGGAAGATTGTGTCCAGGATCTGGTAATCTAAGCCTTGCTTCTTCTGGTCGGCTCGTATTAGCCTGTGCTTTATTACAGGTAGTCATTCCCCCGTTCCTTTAGTCTTTTCAACGGTACTTTAATCTTAAGTCGCGGTCATGTCTCACCCCCCCAGTATAGTGACCGGTTCCATCTTTTTCCCGAATTTCATCAGTTCCAGGCTCGACGTGCCTGTTCATCCATCTTCATTCCGACAGGCGAACATCTCCATTGAGTGACTGTAACTGCTATGGTTTACAGTCAATAGTTCTTAACCAACCCGTCTATTATTATGTCTTTCTTTCTGAAGGGCTTGCGGTTCATTACACCAAAGGCTTTCAGTGAACTATTGAAGCTATCGAGAGAGTACCAAATGCTGACGGTGACGAAGGTTACCGACTTTCGGTGGACGCGGAGCCAACGAGTTCAGTCGAACAGCGTAACGAGTCTGACGGTTACAGAAGCGTTCGCCAACTGTCGATAGGCATAGCATTGCAAGTAAATAGAGCAGAGAGCGTCACCCTTTGTTTCTCTCTGAGTCGCGAGCTTGTTGTAGTCGGTCCTAGACGGGAGAACCGTCGCTGCTTACTTGCTATATCCCCGCGTCCTTGCACGGCTCGGCTTCTTCTTCGAGCCCTGCTTCTCCCTTCCCCCTCTCCCCGTTCTACCGTCCAAAACAGGCCGTATGGAGTATAGCCAAGTGGTAAGGCATCGGTTTTTGGTACCGGCATGCAAAGGTTCGAATCCTTTTACTCCATCTCCTGAACACCCGACCGGATCTGTCAAGAACGAGCTGACGACTACAGGGGAAGCGGCTGACTGCAGTCCCTGAGCCCAGCTTGTAGCAAGCCAAAAGTTTGACTTCAGCCTACTTTGCTAAGAGAAGAGAGAGAGGGGAAAGACAGACGGCAGAAAGCAATCCTTCCAACCGCGGAGTTGAACACAACACTGACGGTTCTTTCATCAATCTCCTGGCCCTTGCTTAACTCCTTGTTCCGTAAACCGGTCGCTGGTTGATCTGATCGGACCCCGGACACGCGAGAGCCCAGCCCGGGAGGAATGCGACGGTTCCCTGGCGCTTCATGGGACGGACGTTCGCAGTCCCCCTCCCTCTAATCTGACGCCTACTTCGCTCGCCCAGCCACTGCCGTCTCGTACTTTTGGGAGCGTCAAGTAGATATGTGAGCTCTAAGTCAGTGGCAGTTGCACGAACCCATGACCCTTGTCTTTCGGCCGGGTTGATTAGCTAACCCAAATTCGTTTTCTACCAACATCAATAGTGTTCAGTAGTTATATACCAGGCCATTCCATTCCAGATTTGAACTAACCAACGGAATCATAAAATACTATTATATATATATGTCGGTTAAGCAATCGGGAACTCGCCCGCAGGTGAGCGATTTGCGGTCGTGAGGCAGAACCAGACCACTCGACATTCGACATTCAAATCAACCCTCGGGGAATCCCCCAGGTTTGGGAGTTTTGGTTAAGCGGGCAATTGTCGTAGCTACCTACTTCGGCAACTACTCTCATAGCTGCCGGCGCTGGTTTCCGATCCCCGACGTGGTCGCCTATAGAAGGAAATGCATTGTTTTGTTCTTGTTCTCCGACGGGAGGCGGCTTAGCGAAACGAGGCAGGAATTGTCGGAATGTGATGTCGAAAAGAAAAAGAAGAGATTGGATGATTGCCCGGTTCGTTCACTTCGTTTACTGCTCCGCTCATGCGATATGCTTGAGAGCAGGTTGTTTACGTACTTGCTCTTACAAGCGACGGTTGAGCAAGTAGTGATCTCGGGTAAAGTAGTCAGAAGAGTTCGCTAAGAAGACAGGTCCAACTTTTCATTGACTAGCTAGCAAAAAGCTCCCGTCCGGTAAAAGCAATAAGAGCATTGAGGGTGATCTACGATCAGGGAGTTAAAAGTCCCAAGCTAAAGCAGCAGGAGATGGATGGGGCGATCAACCCCACTAGAAGGTTATTCTCGTTCCGGGGGAAAGGAAGAATGAGACAATCCATTTAGAAAGTTCGGGTCGCTATGATGGAAATCCATCGATTGGTTCGCCATGAAATACCGGCTGGAAAAAGAAAAATCCTTCCCCAGGGCAGGCCCTGAGTCGGATTCCGCCAAATAGACAGAATAGCAAGCTTCATTACCAGAATTTCATTACTTCAGTTTTACCTTTCCACTCTTGACTGACTGATTCCAGGACCTGCCCTTATATACTATACGACCATCTTCCTTTAGTTGCTACCCTATGGTTGAGTGCTTTGTTTCGCTAGTGACGCGCGAGCTCTTTCTTCGCTGCTTCTCCTGGTTGCCTTCTTTTCTTTCGTGCTTGCTTATGGCAGGCCCTTACTGAACTGAGGGGTGGTATCCGCGCGACGAGGGCTTCTTCTTTCGCCGCTTCCGCTCCTTCGAGATGGATATAAGGAAAGTCAGCTCTCCCCCTTCTCTCTTTATGCTAGAGAGCTTCCTCTGTTTTCCTTACATCAAGCGCAAATCGGACGTTGAAGGCTAGAGAGGAGGGTATGATTCTTGCTCAAGCCTAGACGTTCTCATTCCTGCTTTCAGTCAAGTCTGAGTGAAGTTCCTATTGAGGAATTAGTGTCATTCTTTTAAAAATGAATATCAGATGTCCAAATTGATAGATTCTTTCACAGCAAATTAAATACCTCTAGCAGTTCCTTCTATGGCATCGATTTCAGTTCCGTATGCATCCTATTCTGGCCATGTCCCTTATACGAGACTAGTGCTATAAGTTCCCTCCTTTCCTTCTCCAGCCTCTTCCCCAGCTTAGAAGTTCAGTTCTTCCTTCCCTTGGCTTACTGTCTTTCCTGATGGTGAATAGCCGCTCTTTGATTTGATAGAGGAAGTGACATCTAAGGGGAAATAAGAGATGGCATCGAAAAGGAGAAGGCAAAGGGACTGACGAAAGAGTGTCTCGAGAAGGGGCTTTGAGGGACGACTGATTTACCATACTTTCCTTCGACGCAGGAAGCATCGAATTGCATTAGTGGGATAGCTTACTTCATTCAGTACTCCCCCAAGCCAGGAAAGCTAGTGCTCGTGAATGCGCTCCTCATTTAGCCCCGTGACTCGTAAAGGAAGCCTTCGGCTGAGGAGCTGGGCTTGGAAAAATCCCGATAGCCTCTGCCTGAACGCTCCGTTCTCGGTCAAGCCGCGTGAAGGGCCTCTGATAATGACGTAAATAGAGCTCGTTCCGCTACTCGCGCTAATCCATGATCGGGAGTTCTCGCTTGGGATGGGAAACGAGGGAATTTGGATAGCAAGGATGGGCTAGTTTCCTCCTCTCGCTATGGTCTACATCTATATGTGGCTCCTCCCGCTGTGCTCGAGTCACGTCGACGCTCCTTTCGCGGTTTCCGATGTCAGAGTGGTCCTGAGGCTCATCCCTCGATGTGAATTGACCCTTTGCCTTTGATTCATCATCGTCAGTAGTTTTGCCTTGAACCTGCCGATGCAAACTGAGATTCGGAATCTGACCTTGCAACTAAGCGAGGGCTGAGGTAACGAGTGAAATCGCTCGACTATCAGGAGAGGAGTGAGACTGCTTACCCGACGAACGGGAGGAGCGAACCCTTCTTCAGAAGATAAGGGAATGAAAGAAGCAAGCTACGATTCAGACTATAAGATCCTACGATGTTCAAGATAGATTTCTGATTGAGAAGAAGATGAGTTCCTCGCCATGCCATCATCAATGACCCAATTGAGTGATTCGGTCGGGATCACTTCTTAACCTGACGCCGAGAGAACCGAAGCAAGGGACTGATTGACCGTTGGGTTCCGGGGAGAGTCAGCAACGGAAGAGAGAGATTCGTCAAACCATCGTCAGATGAGTTAGAATCTGCTGAACCGGACACCTCTCTCTATCCCACGGCACTCAAAGCGGATCTGGCTGTACCAAAACAACCTTCACGCAGGCCAACAAAAAGCGTCGTTGGATTGTCAAGGAGAGAAAAAGGATGAAGAATCTCCGCTTCTAGCCGCACTCTATTCTTACATAAACCAAGCAGCCAGAAAGAAGCACCCACTCTGAATCCCGCTTTCGTTCGGAACCGATCGTCATATCTCTCATCGTGAAATGAGCTACCTATCTGAATGTCGAAGATGCACCAGCCACTCCATATGACATTGGGAGAGAGTGTAATGGCACCTGATCTCATTGAATTTATGAGCGTTCACCCGAGCTTGATCTTCTATTTCTATTATACAATCACTTGACTTTGCGAAAGACATACCCGGTTGAGTTCAACTAAACCAATCGACAAGAGGGAAAGAAGCCCTTGTTCTACCATTGATTCACCTTCTTCCCATGACACCGACCTATATCCCAACCAATCCAGCAAGCGAACGTCGTAGGTCTGACCGGCTTGAAAGCAGGAAACTCTCATCGGAGAACGAGTTCACCCGCCATTCATTAATCGATCGCTATCAGTGAATTTGATGTCAGAGAAAGGGGTGCGTCCCCAGCCGGCGAGGAAGACGGAATATCTGATCTTTATTTACGTGATTGAGCGGGATTTTCAAAAGCACAGCACGGAATTAGATGAGTCATCATCGGCCCTGCCATGCCTTCTGTATCCACTTCTGAACCGGACACATATAGTCAGTCCATTGAATCACAGGTCAACGGAATGCGATCAGAGGCAAGCTCAACAAGCCAGCTCAGATTCAAAAGATACGTGCCGAGCCGGGGCAGCCTCACTTCCTATAATTGAAGAGAAAGAGAATGCCACTTCACCGACGAGGAGAAAGAGTTGGAAATACAAAAGCCACTTCTCTATACGATAGTGGATTCCAGTTCAATGAAACCGTTTTACCGTTGGCTTAATGGACGAATTCGGATAGGAAGGGGCGAAGAGCGTCAGCCGCTAGGCGAAGGGTAGACGGAAGAAAGAAAGCAAAACAGAAGAAAAGGAAGGCTTTTTCCAGTAGCCAAGTACGGTGGGTTTAGAGCCATCCCGCAAGCTGACGCGACGAAAGCATTGAAAGACGTTCACCGAGGGCGGTGGGCGAACGTCACTTGGAAGGAATGAGATGATTCTGAAGCTCAAGATAGCCAAGTTAGGTGGGCGTCAGAGCCAGCAAGCAAAGCAAGGCAAAGCTCTACCGCGAAGTGAGATCTTAAAGAAGGCGAAATATACTGATGCTTCGACAGGCCGAACTCAAATTCGACGTTTCAAGCCGCTCGAATCGAAGTTTTCAATCTCGATTGAGTAGGGGATAAGCAATGCTATGAAGAAGCCGACGATCTAAGCGCTGACGTATGCCCAAACTAATGTTCTATTCGACCCTGTTCCGACGGCTGGGGAGATGCCTAACCGTACACCCTCCGATGTGATTGGACAACACATCTTTGATCAATTTGCATATGCGGAGCGGATAAAAGCCTACTGTCGAAGGCCCCGAAGTCAGACGCTGTTTATGCAACATCCTGGAATAGGAATATAAGAGGATTAGCCGAACGGAATCATTTTTTTGATAGGCGACGGAGGGATTGAATTACAAATGGAGTTGGCCTTGCTATTGATTGTTTATGCTCCTACTCCGAAAATGCCCCGCTTTCCTATCGAAGGATAGCCAGACTGTGAGCTGACGGTAATATCCCGCCGTCAGAGAAAGGAACTCCCATGTGACGGAAGTAGGACGTCGCATGCGATGCCTACTATTTGCTTGCTTTAGCTTCTTCTTCTGCTCGCTACCTTTTCTCTTCCATACGGGATTTCTATCAGGGAAGAGGGGCCCCAAAGCCGAAGGCAGAAGGGAAGGACACTCGTCCTATGACAGCTATTAATCCTTAAAAAATAAGATAACAGAAATAGAAGCAGGTAGCCAGAAGTCTTCTTTTCTTAACGAATAGAGCATCCCACGAAGCCATACAATAAAAAGAAGAGACCTAGACCAGGGATGCTTGGGGAAGTAGCCCGTCTAGGGAACGATAAATAGACAAGTGACGCCTAGGCCTTTAAAAATAGTTAATTGTAGCTAAAGAGCTTTCAATCAATGAAGAGGAATAGGACCAGGAAGAAGAAGTATCATGCTTTTCATGAGATCACTAGTGAAGTAGGAATAGGAAGCCCATATTCTCTATTCCTGTTGTTGAATAACTGGTAATCCAATCTCCATGTGAAATGAAGTAACTCTCCTGCTAATCCGAGGAAGGTATGAAGTAGAGGGAGTTATCCGGATGGAACTCCGTCGCTGTCGAAAGGGGATTCTGCCCTGATCCCGTCGATTGAAATCCCCTTGCTTTCTTTCCCATAAGATGAGATGCTTCCGGTCTTACTCGTTCTCCCCACCTTACCTGACTATAAAATGTAGCGGAGACCCTGACTGCATTAAACAGCAAACAAAGGCTTTTAGCTGCTTTTATACGATAAAAGCTGGGAATTAATTCCTTGTTCTGACTTCTTCTTGTTTTCCTGGTTTCCGGGTGACGGGCTTTCCGGGTTTTTAGTTGCTTTCCGTCGGACCTTCTTTTTCCGGTTGGTAAAGGCACTCATGGCACACAATCTATATGATATGTGTGATGCCGACACCTGACGAGTACGTTTTCTTAATGAAGAAGTCGTATGATGAACTCAACGTCGAGAGTAGATGAAGAGGTAATCAATAACCAGGCATTATTCCTTCGTCGACGGATTCATCCGATTGAGTGAGATAATCCTGATTTAATGCTGTTTGCATGGGAGCGGATTATGAACGTCGGAATTCAGACTACAAAAGACATTAAGAAAAGTTAAATCAACTGTCGGATAGGCTCTTATATAGAATTAGCCTGGTATCAGAAAGGAAGCTTTGCCTCGTCGGACTACGGCTTGGAAACCTTTGCCGACCTTTCCTCAGCAGAAAGCATCATTCGCTCTTTACCTCTGAGACAGCTAAAAAAGCATCAGACAGACCGAGCCTCAATCCCGACGTCTATAAAGTGCGCTCGACATCCGTACAATCCAAAGAAAGTTGCATGATTAAATCCGAGTAAAAGCAGCAAAGTCTCTTATCTTCCCACAGAGCGGTAACTAGTTTTCCTATTGGGATAGCGGTACGATTACCTCGGAGATGGGAAGTTAGCAAAAGGAATTAAACTCTTTCTAAGCTACAGAGTGACGAAAGCAGCAAATCTCTTTCTCAACCTGCTATCTCTCCCGAACAAGAAAAGCTTACTCTCCATTTCCTTACGCGGATGATATAGCTGCTGATTCGTGAACTGAACAACTGCAGCTTCTGCTTCCTCCCCGATGGTCCTAAACCGGCACTCGCTTTAAAGTCTACGATTGTTGGGTCTTCATTCCTTCCTTCTTAACGACTCCAGTCTCTCTTAGCCCAGCCCTGAAAACGTAACTAGAGTTCGGGAATGGACTGGCTATCTTTCGACGACATGGTTGAAGAAAAGGCGGAGGCCCTGACTCCAACGGCGCCTACTCCTGAACACTTTGCTGAGGAACGAAGTTTTTACCTCGGGTTCGGGTCAGCCCCTTTTCATTAAACGTAGAAGAAGAAGACCGTCGAGCTATTCTTCTTCCTCTCGAGGCCTAGGTTTAGCCGGGGAGACATAATCAATGAATCAATTCGATGGCGGTTTCCTTCAACTGTAGCTCATATAATCAAAAAGATAATGGGCGCACTCATGCTTTTAGTTGCGGCACTCTCCTCCGCTCTACCTCGCACTGAGATGATTCATCTTAGCTTGATTGCTTGCGTCAATTGAATCCCGGTGTGAGGTGAAGACTTTGCGAAAGACAGGAGATTAGGGCAAGCATGGTCTCCGCGCGTCAGTTGAAAGGCTGACGGTCTGACTATCGAATCAAAGATTGATTGAGAGGCGAGAAAAGTCTATCATTTCTTCTGTCTCCCATTCTGACCATGAATAGATTACATCGACGAAACCAAGAAAAAGAAAGACTTTTCAGGTCCGAGTCATGAAAGTCAGAATATGAGAAAGACTCCTCCAAGTCAGCCCAACTACCAGCTGTTTGGATTAGGTCTCCAAAGTCTGGAACCTTCATCTTTCTGCCAAAGCAGCTCAGGGACGGACTGATTGAACTCAGGCTTTCTCAGTCGCTAGCTTGCTCTAATCGACTTTCCGACCTAACCCCCGATCTTCTCTGGCTCTGATCGTGGCCTTTGACCGGGAACTTCGATTCGTCTATTTAATATGGCTAGCTCCTGGCCAGTCAGAGTGGGACCTCTTCTCCTGTTGGTGCGATCAACCGCGAAATAGACGAATCTGCTCTCCGGTAAGCGAAGGAGAGCAGGTCAAAGCCTGCCGACGGCGTCAAGGCAGTTCGACAAAGGCAGAAAGAGTATCCGTCCTGAACACAGAAGGAAGGCGGGTTTGTCAATGCTTGAACTGATTGATCTGACGTGAGCTACGAGGTTAGTCTTCTAGGATCAACTTGCTTCAAAGTGCCCTTCCATTGATTTGTGAATTGAAGGAATGATCCTATCAGTGATTATGTACTAGGCTTATCTAATGAATTGAATTGAGTCTTCCGACGAAAGGTTTCTAATGAATCTGCGGAGTGAGGTTCGAGATTCGTTCAAAAGGCAGAAAGGAATAGGCTGACGGGCCGTACCGTCAATGATCCCTAACCATATTGAATTGATGTTCCTGAGTTCGAGTCTTTCTGGTAGCCAATGATCTGACGGGAGCTAGGAGTGCAAAGATACTCGAAAGTGCGCACATATATAAGGGGTTGGACGGTGTCTTTCTCGAGGTTATCTTTCTTCCCTCCGGGGCTCCCCTATCTTAATGTTCCTAGCCCGACGGGAATCTCCATGGCAAGAGTCTGCTCTATTGCTGCGTATTCTCGAGCATTCATAGAGTCCTTGGCAGAGAGATCCTGTTGCGTGCTCATATAGACGGGGGTTGTGTTATTGTAAAGTGGTTAATCGGAGACCAATCAGTGTAGCTGTTCGGTGTCTATCTCTTTTTTGTTCCTTCCTCGGCAAGCGTCGGGAGTTTCCTGAAGTGACGCTCCCTGGGCTTCGGAGTTTATGTAAATGCCCTATCTTCAAACGAAGCTGCTGACTAAAGCCTGATCCGAGGGTGTGCTAGAATTTCGTATGGTGAAGATGAAAGGAAGAAGTCATTGTAAAGGAAGACGGCATTTCCCATTTCCGCTGCCTAAAGGCTTATTGGTAGTTCGTCAGGTTCTCTGTAAGTAGAGTGATTGCCAAAACCTAGGTTTTTCGGAGAATAATAAGAAGAGACGGTTGTAGCTTTTAGAGACTATCCTCTGCAGCTGTAGCTACGTGGAAGCCAGCTGCTTAAAGACAAGCCCCCTAACCATCCCGCTATTCCTGCCCTAGACGCGACGGGAATCTGCTCTGACCCACCACCCTGGTCTGGTAGGAATTGCCAGATTTACAGTTAATGAATCCGTCGTAATACAGGTTCTTTCCTAGAACGATGGCTACGAACTACGCGAACTGAATTGAATTGACTTGGAACTGAATGTACTGAAACAACCGACGGACCGACTCCTGTTGGTGCGCAAACACGACGCAAAAAATAAGATATCCCCGGCTGCGACGGCTTACCGACGTGGGCACACGGGGATTCACATGGAAAGTTGGGATCATGCCTGGTGTTTACCGATTCGAACCGGTATTGTTCACGACCCGTCACTTGCCAGAGAACGTCACCTTCTGAGTTCGAGACCGGTAACCTGCAGGAGAGTCAGCATCGGGGACTCGCCTACTGAGTGGAGTGGAGCCTGTGCCCCGACGCTTCTTTCGTTTACAAACGCTGCGCGCCTTCTCTTTCTTTTTCAACTCTTTCCCGTCGATCGTCACGCGACGACGCTTTTCTGGCACAAACCGGGGAGTTCTTTGTCCTGCCGATCGTCAGGTGAACTGATGACACTGATGCTCCGACGACCGACGAGTTTTCACAGCCAAAGCTCTCTGAAGCTGCTCCCTCCCATGAATCACTGCTTTCTGCGCGCACTGCTTTCGCACCACTTCTGTAAGATAGAGAAAACTCCTTTCCCAGTCGATCGATTCGAACCTGCAGCTCCAGCCCTCCGCAGGTTCTGATTCCGATTCCATACTGATGATGAGTCTCTTTCCTTCCATTCTTCTTCCCCGGGATCTGAATGCGAATCATACGAGACATTGAAAGCTAATCAATCAGGTTATGGTTCATATGCCGTATCCGCTCGACGAACGAGAATTAGCATATCATAGACGAAAGAGCGGATTCTGAAGTGTATCCAGGAAGATGAGCTACAGTCAACCAGGCCTAGACGCTCGTCGGGAGGGTCAGGTGCCGTAGGGTAGCCCGCCCTCTCCGCATGAATGGGAACCACAGCTGCAGAAGTACGGGTGACGACGCTAAACCAAACTGCGACGCTCCATACGGGTAGGAAGAGAGTTTTTGATGACGTGTTCGGAAAATTCGACGAAATGGGAGAACTTTTAAATCGGAATTCGAACGGGGAATTGAGGTTCGTCAGTCGAAGCTCAGGTGTTCTCAATCGGCGACGCGATGGGAGCACTGTTTATTTCCGTCGGAAAATTCGACGAACGGGACAACTCGGTACGTTCTGGAATGACTACTCCTACAGGAAGGAGTCTTTTTCTGTCTGGAAGGTTCTTTTTTCAATCAATCATGCCTCAACTAGATAAATTCACATATTTTACACAATTCTTTTGGTTATGCCTGATCCTCTTGACTTTGTATATTGCTATATGCAATGATGGGGATGGAATACTTGGTATCAGCAGAATTCTCAAACTACGAAACCAACTTCTTTCGCACCGGGAGAACAAGATTCGGAGTAAGGACCCTAAGACTTTGGAATCTCTATCTACCAAAGGTTTTCGCACAGGTCTCTCCTATATGTACTCCAGTTTATTCGAAGTATCCCAATGGTGTAAGACCGTCGACTTCTTGGGAAAAATGGGGAAAATCAAAGTGATCTCTTCTTTCGGAGAAATAAGTGGCTCACGAGTTCTCGAGAGAAAGATTCTCTATTTGATCTCGAAGTCATCATATCAAACTTCTTCCAGTCGGATCACTTGTGGGAATGAAATCATGCTCATCCATCTTCTACACGGCCAAGGAAGCATCTAAACAAGTCGACGTGTACTCTTTCTTCGGTAGACTCCGTCGGAAGAGGAGGCTCTGTTTCAGCCATGGAGCAGGGGAAGGGGAGAGGCGCGGTGGGCCCCCTTCACTTTTGGACTTTTACTGGACACTGATATGAAAATCTCCTTTCTTCATTTTCTTTTGACTTTGACGAACGGCATCTTCTTCCTTCGCGCCTCTCTCTCTTTCGACAGGTTTCTGACATAGAAAGATTCGTCATATGACGAAATACGTCGAAGGATACCGGAAGAACGATCCCGACGGGGCGGAAGGACGAAGGAAGGCATGCGACCGACGTTCATCATGTAGAATGCTCCACTCTATAATAAAAGCGACCGCGTCGATGCGGAATCTGCACATCGAGAAAGAGCCTATTGAAAGGAGAATTCCTGAATAGCAATCTCTCGTGCAGGTTGACAGGGATAGACAAAGAAGTCTCGACTTCGCTTGTTTCGGAATGCACTACTTCCTATGCTCGGAAAGGAGATCTGGATTGGCTTTCTTCGTCGAGATATCTCAGGAGAGGTGCACTGAGCCTTATAGCCATCGGCGTATCCGCTTACAGAGCTGATGCTTTGGAAGTCTTTACCTGCATCTATTGAGCAGCCTACCGTCGGCCATATGAGTTTGTCTTTGTTCGGTCTGCTGACATTCAGCATGTAAGGAGAACTTCCGTCGGGGCAAGCTCGCTTCGCAGATTTCATAGTTTCATCGAGGGAGTTATGAGTTGGGCTGACGTATGAAGCTGGACTGGGCCATCGTCAGGAAGCGATTTCAAAAGGTAGGAGGCTGGGGAAGGGAAGGCAATATAGGCGTCGAATCTTTCAGAGTTGTCGGTCTGGTCAATGTGACGGGAATATTCGATTCTCTCTTAACCCAGCTGAAGTGAGCGCTCGACAGCGATACAGCGACGCTTGCGGGAGAGCAAGCAAGCGAGGGCGGGGGGTGGGGAAGGTCAGTTGTTGAATAGTATAGTTGAGTTGATTCGAATCGGGCTTTGTAGAAGTCTGACGTCAAAAAGGGCCCCGTATACAGATCGACATTGAGTAGGGGGAGAAACTACATATACGTCATATCATTGAACGAGCAACCAGAGCACATCCCTTTCTCCGTGTCAATCATTCCATCCATTCGTAAATCCCAATCCTTATCTCCGGAGCGGAACAGAAGAACCGAGTGACGTCGAAATGGAGGGCTGTGGGTGGGGAAGGAAGCGCGATACCGCAGAGTTTTTGGCGGACAAGCATAGCACCTGGCATCGACTCATCCCGTCTCGCTTCCCCGTGATTCTCAATTCACTTTTTCTTGTGACGACCTATCGTAGAAAATTCCCGATACCATTGATGTCGAATGTTCCTGAGGCGGGCAGGCAAGGAGATTACGTCAGCGCATTGACGGAGTCAATTTGTCCCCGCCTAGTGGCTAAATAAAAAGAAGATTTGCCTCAACAAGTCGTGTAGGAATCCGGGGAATTCTTTCCGAAAATGCGGTTTGTCTCTCCACCACGTCGATGTGGGGTTATCATATGACAAAAATCGAATAGAAAGAATCAGCGGAGGGGTAGGCACTCCGGGAAGCAGTTCCGGTTGTCTTTGCTCCGCTCCTGGGTCATACCCTAGACGAAAGGTGCCCCGACAATCTCAATATTGAGTCCCAAAACTGGGATGACCAATCGATGTACCGGTGGGAATATGTCGACTTTTTTTTACTATGGTAGCGCCCATTTCCTTTGAGGATCGAGACGACGTGACAGACTATTGACAACATGAATCTACCGGCATTTTTTTTTGCAGTAGGAATCCGAGAACGTCGTGGTACGGTACTCCACATTTCGGGGTTATATCCCATACGAATACGAAGAAGAGAGACCGACCCAGGGAACAAACACAGACCGACGCCTGCGACGATCGACGCACCTGACGACGTCGAGCCCTCCCACCCCGGACCGTTCGCAAAACCTACGGGCTTTCGGGGGTGAGTCGTCGGCTCGGATGCCCGCTGAAGCTCCGTTTGTGGAGTGGGAGGAGAAAGACCGAATCCGACAATTGTGAATCGAGTTGGATGCAGACCAACTCCCGGAGGTGAAATCGGGCATGAGAACGCCGATGTGTATGTCCATGGATCCGAAAAAAAAAATCGATATTGCGATTTTAGCAAAAGATTTTCCGATCGCGACGAGGAGCTCTTTCTGTCTCTCCACAGTAAATCCATTTAGAAGAAACGTCATTCGTCAAATAAATTACAATTAGAATAGAGAGATCTATTCATTGATAAGAATTGTCGTAGCTACATTGTCTGAATAGATGTGTTCGTCAATTCCATGGTTGGTAGGAATAGAGCTCGATCGAAACTCCCCAGCCCTCGAGGCAACGACGGTAGGACTCAACAGTCCCGCCGCTGGCTCATACTTCAGAGTCTGTGTCGTATCACTAGACAAAAAAATGAGATCGAAAGTTTATGTATGTCATCACGACGAGTATAAAATAAACCTTTTGATGACGGTTATTTTCGGGTCAGTATGGAAGGGAGCGGAGGGTTTATCTTTCTGAAAACAGTCCAGTAGCCATTGTTTCCCAATCATCAGATCGGGCTCAATCCCGACAACAGTTCCCAGGCGCAACGCAACCAGAAACACAGCAGAGCAGACCTCTCGGAAACAACACCTCATTCCCAACGAGGAACAGCATCCGGAAGAGGACTTCCTCCCCACAGAACACAAAGAGAGAAAGAAAGAGATGAGAATATGTGCGAGAATGAAACTTTCCGATCCGGGAAGGAAGCATCTCGAAAGTGACAGTCAACGTCATAGCTGGGATAGGGATTGATGAAGCAAAGAAAGCACAGCTTTCTCCGTAGGGGAAGAGCCATATAGTGTTGAACGTCATGAGAAATGGAATGTATCATGACGTTGCAGAGGCATAGACACGAGTTACAGTTTCTGACGTCAGTGGGACCAGTTGCGGATGCTGGTGAAACTAGTTTCTCATGCGTCAGGTTCACGGTTGGCAATCTCTCAGTACAGAAAGTCAGTCTGAACTTTCAAACCGACGCTCTGAAGCGGAGCTCTGAGACCTACGGGAAGCAAAGCGACGACCGAACTGACAGAAAAGTTCCACTCCAACACAAACAGCCAATCTGACCTGTCCCTTCCTTCGTCGGGCAAACCGTACCGTACCGCCCGGAATACAGAGTTCTTCCCACGGTTCCGTCACAAATAGTTATTCCTCAATCGACGAGACTAAAACACCATTTCGTGACGGTCGGAGTGTGGTTACAAAATGTGGACTTTCTTTCTCGATTCCGCAGGAGATAGGGCAGGCCCACGGAGAGCAGTCGGAACATTTGACATTGAAGAACCGGTTCCAGGGAGAGATTCATCAGTCGCGACGACGATTTGACATATATATCTGCATTTCTCGTAGGAAGGCCGCATTCATCACTCACTGATTACCTTCCTCTCTCTTTGGTTCCGGTAGGGAAGGAGGGGTCTATTGTCTATGTAACAAACTCTCCACGACGGTGCTTGCCAGCTCGACGGTTTTTTTATTTGTGTTCCTTCCGTGCCCTCTCCGTAAGTGGGAAGTCCCAGGGAGTAGTGAATTGAGGCCTGTAGCCGAACCGTCATCCCTTTCGTCTATAGCGCTGCAGGCCCGCAGCGAAGAACCGCACCGCGGACCAACTCGCAAATGGCTATCGAGATGACCCAGGCCCTTCTCCACTCCGCCGTTCTCCTCTCCTCTGACTGAATTGCACTGCACCTTCATTGGGTCAATGTAGGAAAGAGAGCGTCGCGTCGAAAAGGGAAGCATCGAGCGTCAACTCGACTCTCATCCCTTCCATCGGAGCTCTCGCAAGCAGCCGCTCATCCAAAGAGGCAGACGTCGGATTGACCTCTGTCCCGCCCCCAATGGATTCGTCGTCGCCCAGAGCGGTTCCTCCCTTCTTCTGTGATTCAGGCGATGTTGTGGATGTGGATTCGACAATCGTCGATTCCCGTGCTCTTGTCAGCTCGTCTGTTGTGTCAGTGACTGAAAGACGACGGTCGGTTCCACTCTCACACCACCCTCAGATCCGGAGAGGCAAACCGAGTAGGAGGATGTAACAGCTTGTTCTAGCCGAGACTCCACTCCCTCCACTCATGTCGATCTGAGACGCCAAAAGTGGGGATGGCAAGATTCACGCTTTGTTTGTGTCAACGACCATTGACTGTCTCAGTTGTTGTCAGGATCTCCATTATTGTCCCTATCTCAATGCTGTCAGTATGAGCTGGACTGATCCCCCCAATGAGACCGACGACCGATACCCACCCACCACCCGTCACCCAAAAGAGCATTCTGGAGAGCAAATCCGTAGAAGGTCGTTACCTCGGAATCATGTCACCGACGAGCTTCGACAAAAGCATCTGTAGGACAACTGTCGACTCCCGTCGGGTCCCGACTCCTTTCGTATACTCCCCTCCGCTGATTCGCTACACATAGAACGAGAATGTTTTATGTCAACCCCGGGGCGAGATAAGCGCCGCCTCCCATGTTTTTCAAATTGACAAATCTCGACATTTTCGGGAGGAAAATATCACCATGGAACAACCAAACGTAAAAAAAGTCAAGACAGTTGACACAAACGAGAGTGCAGTGCCATCGCATCACACTCTCTTTATTCCTTATAGACTCAGAATGAAAGACGAAGGAGAGTAGAGGTCTGACAGCCCATTTCCCACGGGTCGTGCACACTTCATTGGCACCGGGCCCGTTTCGTGAGGGCCACGCCCATATGCATGACGGCCCATTTTTTCTTCTTTTTTTCTCCCTTTCCTTCTTTTCTTTCTTTTTCTTTTTTTTGGAAAATATGAAGAGAACATATCAGGTTTGGTCGTCGGAACGCCATGCTAACACCATGCGTCAGCAAACCATGCCAGGACCGATCTTAAAACATCATGCCATGGGTGCGGTCACGGCTTCGACAGCCGGCTACATTCTTTCTCCGAGAAGCCCTTCGCCCGAGCATAGCCAAACCTCGCGAGGTAAGCGGGTCGGGGACGACGTTTCGACAGCTGTCAAGCAAAGAACCTTTGCTGCAGGAAGAGGGTGATGGGAGCCGTCATTCGGTATCAGGCGTCGGTGATGTTTCGGAAGCCAAAGTGGATGGCTGAGGGGGAGAGATGAAACTCAAAGAATGACTCTCCCATCTCCATCATGATCGAAAATGGACCGCATGAGTGACAAAAGATTGGTCCGTCGTGGTGAAATGTCAGACCGTGGTGGGTGCTTCTCGGGTGCTGCAATCACACAACAGCAACAGTCCCTGCCATAAGCCCTGCTACGGTTGCATCTGATAGGAAAATCCACCATGAGCCTCCGCCTGGAAGAGCCCGACGGTTGCTTGGAAAACCTCAGCAAAGAAAGTGGTTGTAGGAGCAACGCGCAGACGAAAAGTTGTGTTCTCCACGGATGAAACCTCATGAAAGCCAAGAGAAGAGGAGCAGCGGCACGAGGTCTGGAACTGTTGCAATTCTCGTCATTCGACAGGAGAGACCGAGAACTTCGACGGGCTTGCATGTTCAATATCAAACCAACAGTGCTCTTCGCATGGGTATTCGAGAGCATGAGGAGACTCTCATGGGCTTGGCCACACGACGGCATACATGTTTATAAGGCATCTCGACGCCATGAAAGGCTCCTTCTCGACGGCCGAAAGGTTTGATCTCAGTAGAGAGAAGAGGGGAGCGGCCATCCTCATCATTTCACAGTCATGCTGATGACGGTGTGCAGCCTCCTCTTCCGCAGACAAGTTGCAGCAGCGGAGGTACTCGACGGGCGTGCAGCAGTTTTGCCACTGTGAAGTTCCTGGGATTTGCATGTTCATCCGTGTAGCTCGGCACACCAGAAAGAGGTGGCAGCTGCATTATCATGGTGGTTGGAGGTCGAAAGAGCATGGATTCCTCACTGGCAGCTCCGGTAACAACGGCGGTTTTTTTCTTTCTCCTTCGAAAAAGTGAGCTTTGCACCCTTCGCAGAAGCCTCATTTGCAGCGACGCTTTGGCAGCATCGTTTCTTTCCACATGAGATGCAAGACTTTCATGGAGTTCCCTCTCTTTCTTTGGCAGACGTTTTGTGCCATGATGAACATGGTTTCATTGCACCATATTCGACATCGTCTATCTCCACGCTGGACTGTTTGAACAAGCCGTCTTCCCTACAACGTCTTCCCTAAAGAAAGAATGCCATACGAGAGAAGCGAGATGAAGCGACGCGACGGTGACGAGTTCCGACAAAGCAATTGATCCAATCCAGTTGAGACCGATATACCGAGTAGGACCAATACGGAAAGGGGACGTAGGACATATTTCTTTACAGGAATCGCTAGACAGAACGAAAATCCCGAAGAAAGATGAAGACTTCCCAATCGACAAAGCCACTTTCCATCAGACACAATATGAATTGTAGTACAGCACCCCAGAAAAAGGTAGGCCTAGATGTAGTGTTTGTCAGAATTGTAGTTCGGGATGACTGTAAATATCTTTCGGGTTTCTCTCACTTGATTAAAAGTGCCATCCCGAGTTTATTCAGCCAGAGAAGGGGATAGAAGGTGACGGTTGCTAGGATACTCTACTCAGAGATAGAGGAAAATGTATAGAAATGGCAGAATACATTGGTGGGGTACGTACTCGGGTCTGACGACTTTCCACATGCAACGTCAAAGACTGCGTGCAGAGACTATGGAGGACGAAATGCTCACGGGACGATAGACTCGACGGGAGAATGGATACTTCTTCTTCGACGTTCGCGGAAAAGGAAGAGTGTGACAGAGTACTTCAGCAAGGACCGTCGGATCTGTCGATGGTAGATTGATCATTCTGACAGAGGGTGATCAGCAAGGCAGCGACGTCTTGTTGGAGTTCCGTCTGTACATGGCGGCTACAGGAGAAACCCCCGCTTTTGCAAGGTGCTTTTAGTATAGGTGTCTGCGGCGAAACCTCTTCCGAAGACTGTCAATCTGAAGCTGGAAGATGGCTCGGTGGTAGAGCAGCCAGTGACGTCGACGTACGAATGGGTTCCCCCAGTGTGCAACAAATGCTACTCTTTCGGACATCGTCGAGGAAGAGTGCACTCCCCGAGAGAAGGGGTTACACAAACAAGGAGAAAAAAGGAGCGAGTAATAGACGTCTTATAAAAAGACTACGGGCAGAGAGCGAGGAGTACGGGCACGTCACTCACAATAGAATAGAGGAGAGACTCCGCTCGGGACACATAGCCTTCGCTCGGAATAGAGGAATAAGACGACAAAGACAAGCAAAGACAGGCACGACGCACTCAAACAAGCAAAACAACGACGGTATCCGGGGGGACACAACCACGAACAACCAGAGGTTATACGTCCGAAACGAATCTGAGATATCCCCTTTTATACGTCCAAAGAAAGAGATTTGGCATGTGTGAAGTCTGACGTACAGGAAAGCAAGCAGGAGAGCGAGCAAGCGGGGGGAGGACCATCGACGGAGAAATGATGATCAAGAACAGAGGAATTCCCGAAGAAATGGCCGAATGCGTCGGAGTGTGGCAAGAGGGGCCACTTTGCTCGTGATTCGTCGGTCAAAGAAGAAAGCGGCCGAAGGTAATTCAGCATCCTCCCGTCACCAAAACAAAGATAGTGAAGATGAGTGGGAAAGGCAGATGAAGCGGGGGGCAAAGACTCTCGTTCAAAATACCTTAATCATCTCCTGGGACGCTTTGTCATTAGAATAGTGAAGAAGACAATGAAAAGAAGAACAGGTTCTATAAGCTCGACCAGGCGAGATCGGAATATATCGGAAGAACGGGGAAATCAAAAGCGAAAGGCGTCAGTTCTGGTCCCGGTCCGTTGAGCTGGTGGAGCTTCGTCGATCCCGAGAGAGATCGGTAACCAACCACGGGAAGGGGATGAACCGAGGTCGCTCCCTCCCCGTCACCGCTCCGTGGGGTAACCATCTCCTCCAGCAATGCCAAGTCCAGTGTCAGCAATTGAACCAACCGTCAGCCCCGCCCCTCTTCAGCGAGAGTCGACATCGGTGAGCTTTACCAATAACCAATGTCACGTCAGCTTTCTCATGACGATTTAGGGATCGATCTCCTGACGCAGACAGGAACAGAGAACCATGGGAAATATCAGACGTCGGCTTTTTCATGCCTTTCGTCGAAGGCTTACCACGTTCGGAATTTCCCTATTTTGCCGGAAATATCAGGCGTTGACCGACCTGTGACCCGTCGATCCTATGGACCGATTCACTTCGCTTTGTGGGCCTTGTCCCTCCCTACTCTGTGACGGGCAGGCCGTCGCTTCTTTTGCTTGTTCTTTAGCCAACGCGTCGACAGCCTCCATCGTCACGTCATTCGCGGAATTCTTCCGTTGCTTCGTCGACTTCTTTTTTCGTGCTGTGCCTTTTCCCCTGGATTTCCTGCCGACAGCCGTCGTATTCATAGTACCATACCGGCGGAAGACTGATTCCGCTGCCGACGCGACGTCCGCATATCTGGTTCTTCGGAGAAAAAAAAGTCAAGCGGTAGACGTCGGACGCGCTAACCTAACGAAAAGGCTCCCCGGTTTCGTCGCCGCCAGGAGTTTGTCGAGTAAACTCCCGTCGGTTCCTCAAACCTACCTACCACTTTCAGTTGAATTCGTCGAAGCGACGATCGACGTTCTCTTGCTTCTCCTATCGGATCTCGAAACGAGTACCTCTTTTTTCTCGAAGGAGATCTGTTGTCAGATGTGAAACGAGTACCTCTTTCTGAGAGTAAGTTACACGAAGGAAACGGAAACTTTCCACCCCTTTCTCATTCCGCGTGGTATCCTCCGCTTTTCTAAATGAACTTTCTCGTGACGTCGACGAGCCCGAGTCCAATCCGATCCTACCGGAGAGTAGGACTGTCATTACACTTTTCTCGGTAGACTCCTTCTTTCGTCGGAGTCGAAATATGGGACCACTTGACGAGGACAACTTTTCCTCGCTACTGACAGGCGTCGGGATTGGCCTTTTCCCGTCGCGTCGGCATCATGGTCGAGCTTCTGCGATGTCGAATTACCTCGCAGGCGGAGGGTCGTCGCCTCTTCCCTTTCCTTTACCAGCTTTTGGAGAGTCGCCTTTCGTGGTCCTCCAGCGCTTCGGTTTGAACGCAATGGCCTCTTCTTTCGACGCGTCAGGAACCTAGGTCTGTCTGGACTTCTTATCAATCTCCGGTTCTTTCTCGTAACATTGGAATTTCATTTGGTCTGGCTTCGACGTACCGATTGAAGAGAGAAATCCCGGAAAGGCGCTACGAGACAATATGAAGAAGCACATGACGAAAGAAGAATCGTCTCGTCTATATACGCCGTAACTTGTTCCACTATTCTCTCCGAAAGGCCCTTTCGTCGCTTTGCTGGATGAGCGTAACCTATAACCCCTTTACGTCGACGCAGCCTTTTACGTCGCTTTCCTCTCCTGCCGGTCGAGTAAGCTAAACGCTTTCCCTTAGTCTCGGGTGTGAGTCTGGAGTTTCGAGATCGGGTTTTTCTATGGCTTTTGCTAGTCCTCTTCGTCGCTTTACAGCGTCAGGTAGGAACGAACCCCAGACTCCAGGCTTCGTTTTCCCGGTTCCGATGCACCATACCGTCAATCTGATCTTCGGAGGAAGACTGACTTTCCTTCTTCGCGGAATTCGAATAGCACCGTTACCTTCCTCTCGTCACGTCAGTCTCCCTTCTTCCCATCCCAATCGATGAAAGGAATGTGGCGCGAACTAGACAGACAGAAAAAACAGAAAGACGGGAGTCGGCTTAACTCACTACCAATGTTACCGCACCGGAAATGAGGCTGACCCCTAAAAGGGAAGAGGAATGTAATGCGGTTAACCACTGACGAAACGGAGAGGACAGGAAGAAACGAAAGAAACTCTTTTTGAAGACCCAGAAAAAGAGGTTAACCCCTGATAATTGGATCGGGCTTTCGGTCGGTCTTTCTCCGCTCCAGCGGATTCGGCAAATGGCCGTCGAAGGACGTCGTAGACAAAACTAAAACAATGGCTTCCTTCCTTTCTTTCACTTCACCTGGTAGGCGTCGGCGGGCTATCTCGTCTTGGCAAAACGTAGGAAGACCGACATACAGGGGCATATACTGGAGAGAGAGGAGATTGACGCGCGAGCTGCTAATCAGAGACAGGCGATGGGAGCACTGACCACAGTGACTGACGGTGGATGGAACGAAACTCTCCGGTAAGCCCATCCCTCTTCGAAAGTGAAAACAAACGATCAATCAATGCCATTGACGAGTGAAGTCTTCGGCACCCCTATCTCGACCACGAGCACCTGAATCTATCTCCGTAGTGCCCGACTGGCTTATAGTAGTGTCCGACTGGCCTCTTCTCTTACTCTTTCCCCGCGGCTTCTGCTACGGGGGATTCGAAAAACTTTCCGTAGTTTTTTTTTTCCCTCCCCTTTTTTTCTGGAAGGCTTTCAGAAGCCAAAAGTGCTTTCGACATAGAAGAGTTGCCGATCGACACCACCTAGTGCGAGATCTTTACCAGAGATGACATTATGGTTCCTATTTCAGTAAAGTAGTCAGTCAGTCAGTTGAAGGAAGAGAGGGGATGGTTTATTGGCTTTTGCTTTGCATCTGCTGGTTTTTTAGTTGCAAACGTCTTATTCCCCTCAACAAAGAGTCCCATCTGATTGAACTTTGGGGAATACGCCCGTAGCCCACCCAATGCTCGAGTTGACCTAGCGCAACATCTCTCCCCGTCATTTCTGGTGGAAAAACTGCTGCTGATCGTCGGTGTGACGCTCCACTATAAAAAAGTCAAGAACTTCGTCCGCTTTACACGTCAGTTGCGTCGGGACGGGATGCCGGAACGTCGCCTGTCCAGAGGAATGACGAACCGCTGCTGCTGGGCCGGAGACCCTTCCCAACCGTCGTGGAGTTCCCAAAAAGGCATACGCCCGTCGAGACGTCCATCTCGATGGGAGCTCCCCCCCCCCCTCGAAAGGCAAAGGTCCGGGATACAGCGCATATGTCGAATTCCTTACATATGAGCCAGATCGACGAGCCCTCAGTATCAGAGAGAGATGGGGATAGACGTCTTTTTCATTGGTTCACTAGCTGTGCCTTCTTCCAATTTCTTTTTCGTTGCCCGACGCACTTACACACCTCGGAGGGTTTCCAGTTATAGGTTTAGATCCTCTCGTAGCAGAACGAATTTCAGATCAAAATCAAGTGGAGAGACAATCTATAGCCACCACGGGATGCACATCTACGGGCAGTCCCGGTATATATACCGACAGCAGGATCGAATCTTCGGGCTGTTCCGGTTCCACCAGCAACGGTTCTATATCCAGTGGTGTTCCGACTTCTATCCAATAGGGTAGGATATTGGTGTCCCGTTATAGGTATACAAAAAGGTACGTCCCCGGAGCCGGGTCTCCCATCGCCTTTCGATCCCTCCGAAGAACGAGCCTGACGCTTTTCGAAATCGAGAGGTTCTGGTACCTCTTTCATATATCGCAAAAGCAATGGAAGCAGCACTGACTCCAATAACTGGAGCGAAGGTTGCAGCGATAGGGACAGAGAGGGAGGGAGTAGCATAGAGAGTCACAGAAGTCGAAAGTACATCAGTTGTTGCTGCAGTCTCAGATCCAGTTGCTAAGATAGCAAGCAGCATCTTTATCACTCCCGCCCAGGGAGGAATCCCGAACTTCCTATCCCCACAAAAAATTGCGTCTATTATTCCCACCCAACCCGGACAAATATGACTTTTTTTGGTTTTTCGCCCTTCGGCCGTCACGTCACCGCCTTTCCTCCCCGGGCACAGCTTCTTCAAGAGAAGAGCCATTGGGACTCCCTTTCCTGATGGAACTGCTACTTGTGCTTGCTTACTGGACTGGCTTGCTTTTCTTTTTCCTAGTTTGCACCCTTCGGTTGCTTTCATGTTCCGGAGCATACTCACCACTAGTAGAGCGAGGGGAGAGTGACCATAGGGAAATGGTAACCCGAGGAGTAGTTGCCTAGTAGCCAGCTGACTGACGAGTACCAGCAGCAGTGACGGTTACGCTTTCGTCATGCCGATTCCTATTCCGGAAAAGAGAAGGCTCTGCAAGACCTACTTTCCTCAGGGGGAGTATGAAGGTAGCAAGGAGGAGAGGAAGGCAGCCAGGCTCCGGAACCCGTCTCCCGGCCAATGGATCGGTATCATAAAGCGAAAGGCAAGCTGACGCGACGAGTCTCAGGTAGTTCAACCATAGCAGTGACGAGTCGACGCCGTGGGGGAGAGTTCCCGAAACCCGTGTTTCCTTTTGTCCGTCAGCTTGAATTGAGCGGGAGATACAGGTGGAATAGCCGTCGGTTTGCTTATAGTTCGTCGGAAAGCGACGGATCAGCTGCATCAACAACAGGATCCGCTGCATCAGCAAAGGAGCGTCGGTTCGGGTGATGAAAGCCGTCTTTTTCGCTCTTCTCCGACGTTTTCCCCCATATACTTCGATCCGACATCGAGCAATTGTCGACTGTTTTGCCATCCCTCTCTGATACGACGTTTTGGAAAATATCCCGCTGTCTATGGACGTATGAATTCATTTCGACAGTTCAGCCATTGCATCGTCCGTAGGTCAGATTGCCGTCCCGCGTAGGGAACGTCGGGTCTGCCTCTGTATCGATAGCAAATGGCAAGAACTGGAACGACTTCGCCCACGACGATCATCCAAATCATCTGCTATTCCATTCCGGCTTCCGCAGGATTTGAACCTACGCCAGCACCGTGTGATGACCGAAAAGAAGGCCCGGCTCCGACGTTCAGTTGTTCAGGATCAGGAATAGGGAGAGTGGCGTTGAGTTTCTCGACCCGTCTGCCGTCATGCTCTGTCAGTTCTATTTCTCGATGGGGCCGGGAAGGGATATAACTCAGCGGTAGAGTGTCACCTTGACGTGGTGGAAGTCATCAGTTCGAGCCTGATTATCCCTAAACCCAATGTGAGTTTTTCTATTTTGACTTGCTCCCCCGCAGCGATCGAACGAGAATGGCCAGCCCAGAGGGTCTGACGTCCCTCTCGGAAGTCAGAGAAGAGCAGCAAAACATACTTTCCCGAGTAAAGGCGACGCGTCGCTTACGTGTTCAAACAAAAGTGACGGAAGAAGAGAGAATATTCGCCATTGAGGACGTCGACTCTACGTGGGTAGATTGAACTGGAATCTGCGAATCCCGAAGAAAAGATGCACGAGCTGGGATCGAACCCGCACCTCCGACGTCAATGAATGCCTCGGAACCGTCAGTCTTCGTCATTTTGACGGCTTTTTCTATTTTTAGGTGACGAATCACTCACATTTGATTTTTCAGTACTTTCGGGCGCTTCCCTCTGACGGCGGAAAGGGTATTTATCGTGCTGCTATTGACTACCTCGTTGATCCAGAATGAGCCAAACATACCACCCCGACGTCAAAGGACAGAAAGCGGTGGAACGCGTCGGCCTACAGGTCGAGCACGACGTATGCGCTACCGTCGACCTATACGATACGGTTGGGCTCACTGGCTCCATCGACTTCGTCGATCTGGAACGGAGAAAGAGACACGCTCGATCACATTTTTCGACTTCCATAGTTTTGCGTTATTTCCATTTATTCTTCATTGATATTGATATAGATCAATTCCGAGTTGACCGAATACGAAAACGACTAGACCCGAACGAAGAGCGAGTCAAACGGTGAGTTTACTGTTTACAGGCCCGGGTAGTTTCGTCGATGGGAATAGCGAGCAGGGCGTCCTACGCGAGGTGACGAAGCGCTTTCTCTTTTTGTTTCTGCTTTTGTCCGATCCCGAGAATCTAATGATCCGAACTGTCAAGATGACGCCTTCTCCACGTCGAACGTGGACGGCGCAGATGACATTCTCTCACGCATAGATGATTTGTACGGAATTTTGGCTTGTTCTAGCACTTTCTTTTGGTAGGGCGAGGTTTGAAAATCCAACTGCGTTTTGACGCTTTCTCGACGCTCTTCCTATTCGGGTGAAGTAGACAAAAGGGTGAATCTGACGATGTTCCATCATAAGCCGGCACGCGCTGCTCGCTTGCCATCACTCCCAGCAGAGAACCGATCAGATGAGCAGGACACATAGACCATAGAAAGATGCTCCGCCCTAGCGATCCGAGGAGCCTTCACCAACGAGGGATTCGACAGAGGAACCTCTTTTCTTTGAGAAAGAGATTTTCATTCGATACTCCGGGTCCCGAGTGAACTCGGCGACCCACTTCTTTGATGCTCTTCCAGAGGGCGAAGACTGCCGTCGTGACTTGCTGTCCGGTGTGGTGTCCCACCAATTGCTCTGCGCGCTGACCAATCGTCATTCCTCTCCTTTTTCTTTCGGAACGCAGCGTCGGCTTTCCTCCATCCCGGGCGTCGACGAATGCCGTCGAAAGCCAGAAACTATCGGAACATCCCAGTCGTTCACCCAAAAACGTCGCCCCCGCACTCCCACTACCAATGAGAGGACTGAAAGCGGCCTGCAAAAGTCGAGAATGGCTCCGTCGACTTTGCTTGCGTCGCGTCGATTGATTGATTGACCGGACTGAGAGGACTGAGACCGTTGACTCCTTTCGCTCTTTTGGTTCGCTTGGAACGTTTTCGAAAGGCTTTGTACTGGCTTAGACAGACCAGACCGGATTTCCAACTAGACATGGGAGTGAAAAAAAGTCAGAGCAACAACCATGGAACCCGCCGGTCTCCCGGAATCCCCTGCCGCCAACCAATGTGGCCGTACCCATCAGAAGTTGTTGGACCAGCGAGACTTTGCCGAGGTTCCGGTAAAAATCCGTACTTGTCGGAAGGAACTCTTTCGAAGGCTGTTCGAAAGCAGAGAACCATGGATACACGGATTGCTTCCAACTCCAACTCATGGATTTGAGACAAACTTCACTGTCCACGGAAACGATATCCTCAGGTGTTTAGTCACTTCTCACTGCCCTACTTCCGAGATTCAACCTGTCCTGAGAAAGCCCCATCGACGAGTCATAGCTTGTCTTTTCGCTCAGGGTAAAAGCACACAGCTGGTGGATCCAGGAAGTCGCGTCATTGGTCTCTCGTAATCGACTGCGGCCTGGCGGAACCACAAGACGTATTCAAGACAGGAAAGTGTCCATACAGACAGCTACCACTTTTCGACAGCAGAGAGCCCTGTCGTCGTCGTCGAGCTGCCTTGGAACTATTTAAACATGACCTTTTCTGGGGCTCTGAAAAAGAGAGTTCCAATGAATCCGAAGAAAAGAGCACATTATGGCCATGACCAGCAAAAGATCACTGTCATCTCACGAATTGGATTCGAACCAATATCGACTCCCCTTGCCCGTCGGGGAGATCGTGAGTGGATGGGCGATCTCTTTCTCTTTCGCTCGACAGATGGAAAACAGATTCCGTCTATTCAGGTTTTGCATAGCTTCCCGACGCGCCCTTCTGCTCGACGGTTTTTTTTGGGGTTCCGAAAGGCAGAGGGGATTCAGCATCGAGCAGAGGATGGGATTCGACAGGGAGCAGTTCGTCGGGGAGTTTTCTTCAGGTATTCGACCTGCGAAAGAAAACAAATGCGACGAAGGGCAGAGTGCAAAAGAGATGCAGTAGCAATAGCAATATCCCGAAAAAGCCCTAAAACGAATTCCGCCTACCGGAAGAGTTTCTTTTCAAAAGTGGGTCGACGATAAGAGAGCGAGTGGGAAGGTCACCCTTTGGCGGAGAAGCCTTCTTCCGCACGTCGAGAAGAAAGAAAAATTTTATTCGCTTTCATTGAGTAAAGAGGAATAATTCATTCATTCTGCAAGTTGTGAATATTTTATTTCGACAGAAAGGGTTTCGGTTCGACCCAGAGAATAGGGAAACGAAATCCCCTTCACCGGCAGCGAACGGAGCTGCGCGAAGTGAGAACTAGAGCGTCGAGGTGGAAGGAGCCGGTAGGAACGGCACGTGCTGTATGAACAAATATGGCTCACGTCAGGCCGTCACGCCAGGACTTTTGCTATCCCCCCGTACCGCCTAGAAGACGTCGTGGAGAGATGGAGATGAACCATAGGCCCGGCGACGGTACTATAACCTTCGGGATGGTGGTAAAATCGTCGGTCTCTGCCGGTAGCCGGGACGTGTGATGCGGAGGCTTCCGTTCCGACGGACCGACTGGGAAGTACTAGGAAGTCTAAACGCTTCCCCCGTCCACCTCGAGTCATCACTCCCGACAAAAATCCTAAAAAACCTTTTCACTCCCAATGTAGCCCGATCGCTTGCGTTCGGCCCTGCGTAGGTGTGCACTGGGGCTGACCGAAGCGAGTCTAAGCTGGGAATGCGCCATCACCAAACGGATTTTTACCGGACGGATTTGTCACATGTGACTCATCTATATCGGCGTCGAATCACTAGTGGAACACAGATGAACGAGCAAAAAAAATCCCATCGCCCGCTGTGACGACCTGCGAGATGCGATGAGTTCCGTCGATCCTGCGCTTGGACATAACTGTGACAGCGAAACCTTCTCTCGGGTGGAAAGGCCCTGGCTTTCTTCGTCAAAGAGAGATTGTAACATAGGCCGACGTGAACAATTTATTGTTCCCGATCGAGATATCTGAGAGACGCCCGACTCTATCAACCTCCTCCGACGAACGGGGAAGCAGCAATCAGTCCCTCCCGGAAAGCGAAAGACGGCGCAAACAGCTTCTTCTATTCCTCGACGTCCCCCATCTCGCTTCCACGAAACCCATTCGTCGCATTCGGGATACCATTTCTCCCCGACGATCGTCGGCATCTGTACCTTCTTCTGTCGAAAGTCATCAGGCCCAGTCACGAGGATACGGTGGGAAAGAGACGGGGGGAATTTGTCCAATCCTCGTCTTCCTGAAAAGGGAGCGGAGCGAAGTCACTTCGGGATTATTTCTCTTGCCAGGCCAGGAGTCTCTGCAAAGGAAAAGGCCTTCTTCTTACAACAGACGGTTCGATCAAAGAGTGCAGCTGGCTAAGCCGCATCTTCTGCTTGGGATTGGGAGGGAGTGCGTCGAAAGTGACTGTCTTCACTTAGTCCAAAGAGAGGGACAAATCGTCTTCCGTCACTAGCCATTGCTCTTCCTGCTCTCGTCTCGAAGAGTAATAGTCATATGCCGCAAATCCTATGGGAAGAAGCCAGGATGGATGGGCATTTTCGACGCGTCGAAGGCGACGTTTCGTACGCACAACAGCCAAAGAGCGGATTGGCACAGCGGATTCGAGAGCAGCTCCGTGGCCTTCTCCTACTCCGTCGCCTTCCTTCTTCCCCATGTGGATTCTAAACCGTCGCCTTCCCCAGCTTGTTCTCTGTCCGTGGTTACCCTATTCTGGCGGAAAGCCTATGTCGATTTGTACGGAAAGGACCAGGACAGCTCCTTCTGGGCATATGACGTCAGACTATTGATGAAAACAACCTATTCGTCGAACAACGTATTCGTATGCAGGACGAAGAAAAAGTTGTGTCAGTTCCGTCGTCCGATTCGTCATACTATTCAACCTCCCCCGACGCCCTAGTTTACGGTAGGGATGCAATCCAAACCGGATACTAACCCTACGAAAGCAGAACCCTAGATGCTACAAAAACAAAAGAGGCAAGGAAGCGACGGTTGGGCTACGAACTCATTCCCCAAAGCAGCTGACGAGCCTATTCTATGTGCGTGGATATGTGGAATATTGATTCAATTGCTGACGAGTGCTAGGCACCTTTCCAACGAAATCTCCCGGAAAGGGAAAAGGGCGAAAACATGATTTGTCCAATCATTCCCTCCCTCAGAGCTGATTCGCAGAGCATTGGACGGAATCGCCACGGGAAATCCCGCCATGAGTAAAGTGACGGTGGAAAGCCCTATTCATGTGCATTCGATTCCGAAAGACCGGATTCAATAGCTGCGGATTCTCTTGCAGCAACAGCACATTCGAGAACACCGTGACGCTCCTCCTCGGAGCACCGACGCCCGTCAGAGAGGCATATTCATGTACACAGGTAAGAATAAAAGCATTCTCCTACTGCTACTAGTCCTAGCAAAGAGCGGTAATGCCCCATCTATTCTAGCAAACCGACGGGAGAGACCCGACGCAGCAAGAACGACGAAGGGATCTTGCCGATTCTGATTAAAAACCACATCTTCCTCGTCGACGGGCTCGATAAGCATAAGCCTTCTCGTCGGGGCATCCCATCCGCGTCGAACCAACCCGTCGGCGTCGGTCTTCCGCTTCTGATTCAATTGCGGAAAAACCCTTCGTGGCAAAGAGCCTTTTCTCTCCGTCCCACAGCTCCTTACAGAACACTTGCTACCGTGGCCTAAATGCTACGCACCTTCTACGAGGATATCCGGGAACGTGCTACTTTATAAAAGACCGGGATGTCGGGGCAAAGGAGTAAATACACGTCGTCCCCTTCCTTCCTTCCCTCCCGAACTCTGGCAAACAATGCCTATTGGACGCACCCGCGGATATTTTCCCAAAAGCGACGAGCGGATACACAAACAAAGTCAAGCCGGAAAGCAGGAGAGGGGCGAAGGATATTCATGAGATTTCAAAAAGAGGATCGCTATTTCCCTCGACGTCGACGGCCTGCGCCGGAAATATCGAGTGATATCCTGACATCGGCTACCTCTCCCACTCATCAAGGCAGAACATGACGAAATGCCAAGGGAGACCGGGCGGTTCAGAGAAAGATTCCCCTTTCGTACTCCCGTAACGGTTCCGTTAAGCAGCACAAGTACAGGCACTCGTCAGGTAGTCGCCGGTATATGTCTTTCGACGTGATTTAAAGCCTACAGTAGGAACTCCGACGCGAGTCGGAAACACGTTCAGCTCAGGCGGTTGAGAATCAAATCCTTCTCGCTCTGGTTACGGCAGTAGATTCAATCGGTATTTTCTTCTCTTTCCCGGCGCTACCGGTTGGTCGACGAATGAATTTGCCTAAACTAGGACCTCTGAATCTCCCCTCGGAACAGTTTCGGGAAGTCGCTTTCCGTTTTGAACCGCTTTCGACGTCACATAGTCCACTACACTCGCGTCAGAAAGGGAGCTCGCACTAGATCGTCGTTGTGACGGTTATTTGCTGCTCTTTCATTGTTCCTATGTCAGTTCCTTCGGAACCGTCGACACGTTGTTCGATTTTTGCTCAATTGGCTTTGAACTTTGTCCGGTTGTTTCGGGTAGGCCAGAGAGAAGGGCCGGTGGTTGATTGCAAAAGGAGAGGGAAATCAAAGCGAAAAGCACTTTCGACGCAAGCGAAGCCTCACTCAATTCCTTCTTTCGACGCCTGACAGTCTGACGTCATTCCGCGGTCGTACTAGAAGTTCGGGTAGGCGTGCAGTTCTTCCTGAAGTTCGTTCCGTTCAGCAAGTCTGTCTAGATCCACGGCAGGTGCCGCCCTTCTCAGGTAGGTCCCGTGCTATATCTCAGGTGAGCGATAGCGAACTCAGACGGAATTGCTTTCTGCTTCCTGTCAGGTGCAGAGGGGAGATCGACAAGCAGGAGATCGGAAGGTCAGAGAGAAAGTGGTTGGCTTAGCTATTCCTGGTAGCTTTGAACTTCTAATATCCCCACTCGAAAAAGGCTTCATCGCTCGTCGTTGCCTTTCACTGAAACCGTAGTGAAAGCGATGGTGACTGCTAGGCGAAGGTGACTTTTATGGAGCATTCCGCGAGTACTCGTAGAATTCCTTTATTTCCGGTAGCCAGTTCCAGACGAAGTTGACTTTGATCAATCAATCGTTCCGGGCGTCGGAACGGTAGGTTACGAAAAATCTTTGCGTTCCGGCTGTCAGTTCAAGCGGTAGTCCAGTCGGAGGGCAGGCCAGTGCAAGCACAGGAACTCGAGGTCAAACAGATTCTATTCCTTCTGCGAGGGGAAGCGTGCGTCGGAAGGTTTCGACAACGGTAACCTGGAATGCTTTCACCAAAAGTCGTGCAATCTCACTGGAATTCACCTACTGGTACGAGACCGTCACGAATAGAAAGTCGTAGAGAGGGCAGGAGGGAAGGTGAAACTGACGACTACTGCGTAGCGAGCCTACCGACGCCTAGGGAACCGTCACGTCAAGCCGGGACTAAGGAGTTGGACCGGAAAGAAAGATCGAAGATTTCCTTTTCTGGAAGTATCCTCAAAGCAGAAAGAGAAAGGAAAACGTACTCTATTCTAGTAGAAATTGTGATTGAATCAATCTTTTGAAAGTCTCTCCCGTCATCGGAATAAAGCGGGGATAGTCTAGTTCAATCGTAAAAAATAAAGGAAAGCTCGCAACCGACGCTATTGCCTTCCCTTCTTTCCCTATAGAAGGGGATAGGGAGACCGTCTCAGGGTTCTGTCCTTTGCAGAGCACTCAACTCCTCGTCCATTTCTTTCTGCCAATGCGGAAGAAGAGATCGGAATCTACCGGACTGAGACTGATGAAAAGAAGAAAGAGAAGTGTGATAATCACGAAGACGAAGAAAAGGTTGACAAAGACGGAGAGAGTACCTGCGGTTAGCCTGAGATTCAGCAGGATCAGCATCTTCAGAAGGAGAAGTAGGCCCGAGCATAGGAGAGGGGTCCGGCTGCCATATACTCGAAAGGGATGTGCTGCAAGCAATAGAAAGACGGGAGGGGAAAGACTCCCAAAAGGGATGCTCAGGCGAGATAGTCAGTTTCCTTTTCCGGGATAGGGGATTCAGGGGTGGAGTCTCATGCTCTTCCCCCTCATTCAAACACGGGAGATGCCGGAATTTGCCCTACCTCTTTCGTCATCACCGGAAAGGCCGTCACGTCACCCCAGCGACGCTTCAAAACGGATGCGCTGACCAGATTGCGCAACCCCTTCGGCCTCGGCTCCTTTCCGTCACTCTCCGCACGGTCCGTTCCGCCAGTTGTGGTAGCCCGGTATCCTCGTCACCTTCCTCTTGTCTAGGCTGTGTGGTTCGTCCCTCCGCCTGTCAGGCGCTTTCAGCGTTGCATGTGTTGACCAATTCCTCCTCATCTGATGCAGCCAACTTCGATACAAAACCAGCATATGGGAGTTTGCTTGACGAATATCAGAGAATATGAGAATGTCATAAAAAAAATTCTCCGAATCCGTCATCATATCATAAATGAGAATCTGCAATCGTGAAAGACACAGATCGGAATGCTGATAGGTTTCCCATCGACGGAGTTGTTTCACTCATCGACTGCAACAACTCATTCTGCATAAACACGGGATTTTTCGATGCAATAGGCTTGCGTCGACTCTCGGAAAGGAGCTTCCAGTCTCTCTTCCGGCTTCCTGACGGAGAGGGTGGTCTACGATCATCCCGCGCGTTAGCGATAGGGGCGTCGAACCCTGCTCGGCCTACCGTAGCATCTTTTTCGACTTCGATGAGATAGGCTTTTCCCTCTTTCTAGAGGTCATTTTCTTTTTTTGGCCTGGAGGTGAGTCGTACGTCGATATATGTGGCTGCGGCTTTCTTTCGTTGCGTCTTTTATCGCCCGCTCCAATTCCCGTCATTTCTTTTCTCTTTATCCCTTTTAGCCAGGGCGTGATCGTCACGAATATCGCTTTGACTTCCTCTGGCTCGTCGGACGTCGTACTGGCCAGTTTGCGCAGTCTTTGTATCCCTTCTTCCGAATCGAAAGAAAAGGGCATCGGCTGAAGCTTACCGATGGCCTGCAGGTATCGAATCCGATGCTCAGACCGAAACAAGGGGATTGCAACGAAGCACCCACGCTCGAGTAGAAAAGCAGGACGGATACGGGGAAAGGTCGACGCTGCATGTACAGACACTCAAACGACAGAGCGCGGAGGAAGAAAGGCCAGGCCAGCCAGAGTGCGGGATGCATACACAAACGATACGGGCAATGAGAAAGATCCCGATTCTAGTTTCATAAAGCCTTTTGCATAAGCTGCAGACTACGAACACGAGGACGAAGCGACAGTAGCAGAGGATTTAGTAAACCAATGCCCAGCTGATGATTAGAAACTGCCCACTGCGGAAAGCGAGGTCGGTGTAGGTCTTGAACAGACGGCGCTTTCCGGAAAAACCCTCGCTACAGGGAAATCCCCTCATCCCTGGTCCTGTCTGAACTAGGAATCTTCCAACCATGATGTCAAAATGATGGACTCACCCGAACCATACCGATCAATGTGTAAATTGCTAAAGAGATGTCCATACCGCCTAAACAACCGGTGGTGTCTCCATCTGTAAACGTATGCCGACGCATTGATGGTTTCCCAGAGGCGAAAGCCGAACCCCAACATCGTCGATATTGAAAGGGCAGGCTTTCCGACAATGCTATGTCGTCTTTCTCTCCATCCCGGCCACCAAAGCGTCTATGAAAAGGCACCTGAGATCGTCGGCCCCCCTCATCCCCCCTTTTTCCTTTTTTCTCATCCCCAGGCACAACGAGGCTGCTACGGAATTCACCCACTCGTCTGCCTTCCGTCGCGTTGCGTGCTTCGGAACGGATGGCCAAACGACTTGCCAGACACCGACATGGGCCGTCTACAGAACGTGTCTCCACACCACTAGGGCAGTCCCGTCCCGCCCATCACTTTGCGAAACGGGGAATTGATCGGAACGAAGGCGCCCGGTAGGAAGCTCAGCCTGTGTTTCGGTCGAGGCTTTGTAGCCTGGTTTGGAACGAGAGGATATAGCCAACATTCAGCTACAACTGACGGGATGCCACGGGTTCCGTAAGCCAGCTCATAAGCGACGTCAAGAGGAAGGCACCCATCGACAGTCCTTCCTCCGGGCGCCTATTTCACGTTTACGCCTAGGCCCTCAATTTGCCTCTAGCCTTACTCCCGCCTTTCCCCGTAGGAAGCCCGTCATTTGACGCCCGTGGGTCTTTCCCTTGCGGCTGGATCGACTGAAACTGCCGTCGACTACTGCCTCAGGTGCTTTGGCCAATAGTAGGCCAATAAGCCGGGGACTGCTTGTACACCTGGTGTTCCATTTCCGTCCGATCTGTATCGAGCTAGTGAACAGTTTGATAGACTAGAGACCTGGGATCAGGTTGCCTCTTTACGGGTCCGGCCTATTCAAGACAACCCCCGTCAGGACGAAATGTCTCCCACGAGTGCTGAAGAAAGCGCTATTGGTCTTCCCCCTTCGCAATACCTCATGACGGTCAACGACGGACTGATCGGCTCAATCAAGGGCAAGTGAACCAACTCCTATTTCAGTACGTCGGCTGCGCTTCCGCATTTGCTGTTTCGGGTATTGGAAGACCTGACTCCGGTGAAAGAAGGGATCGTCAGTGAAGAAGGGACAGTTGCATAGCCAATCATCCAAAGGAAAGGAAGAGTTGCGAAGCCAATCATCCTCCTTCTTGTCATCTGAGGGAGAATAACTGGTTCCGAAAATCATCTCGAGTTTCCTTGAGCAGTAAACTAGCCTGAGCCAGGAATAAAAGGTAATGGGCTGAGCTGTGAGGGGACAGTACTACATAAATGACGGCTTTTAGAAGATAGTTGAGTTGTCGAAGCCCCGCCACGAAGGAAAACGGGAGGGGGGATGCCCGACGATCTCATCTTTCCTCGATCGATAGCAGGAGGCCAGGCGGTCGTCAATGACGAAGGTCTTTCGTAAAAAAAAAATGAGAGTCGTCGCGTGCAGTCCCACTAGGAAGTCAAAGAGAAAGTATGCCCCACATAAAGTGGAACAAAATCTCCGTCTGGTTACGAAGGAAAACCGTCGGTGAGCCATAAAATACCCCGGGCGTCAGTGGTGGATCAAGTCGAATCGCGGATTCCGTCCCGTCAGTGATCAAAGCAGTGGTAGGAAGCTCGATAAGTGACGCCTTTCCTCTACATAAGGAAAGGCGGAAAGTGAATCTCGATAGTCTATTGATTTTCAGACTAAATGCGACGTGCCTTTTTTTACTGGGCGGGCTACTCTTCTTTGACGCGCAGATGCATTATCTAGGAGGAAATACTGGTCTC